AATATATAATATAATATAATAATATAATAATATAATAATATAATAATATAATAATATAATAATATAATAATATAATAATATAATAATATAATAATATAATAATATAATAATATAATAATATAATAATATAATAATATAATAATATAATAATATAATAATATAATAATATAATAATATAATAATATAATAATATAATAATATAATAATATAATAATATAATAATATAATAATATAATAATATAATAATATAATAATATAATAATATAATCAGAGGGTATAATGAGTGAGATATATGGGGGAATGTGGTTTTATTGGTGTTTGGTTTGGTAGGTACATTGTTTTGTAATAGTACCTATAACTAGCATTTGTGTCAGTTTAGTTGCTCTCGGATTTAGGGGTTTGACGAGAAGTAGGTGGCTATTCGGGCTGGTGTTAGTTTTGACGGGGGGTAGGGGGGTTTAGCTAAAAATAAAATATATCTAGTTAACGAACGGTTTGAAATTACTATCGTGAGTTTTTATAAAAATATATGTCCTACAAGCATTAACTTAATAATACCATATCAATTTTGCCAGACCAATCAATTTGAACGAAAGTCCAGTTTCAGTAAGTCGGCAGGTATCAGTTATGGGGGCCTGAGAACAGAAAGAGAAAAAAAAAACTACTATATGCATTTAAGAGCACGGTATGCCAGGTTATAAATTTAATGTATAGAACACATTAACCAGAGGCCTTTTAAAAGGAGACGAATGAACTTTATTAATACTATGTGCCTGAAAAAACAACCAGAGGCCAGAATAGATCAGTTATGTACGCCATCATTACATGGGCTTGAAACTGGTAATGTTGTATCTTACTAACAAGGGTTGCTTATTTCTCGTGATCAGCTAAACTAAGAAATAACCAAATACCTAGATCATATTCATGTTATTAGATCAATTATGTAAATTTATGTCCTTAAACCATTAACTTAACAGTATCTAAATAATATTCATGTCTTAACCAGAATAATATGTGATAATTAAAACTTGTTAAATCCCTAAGGAAAACAAGCAGTAATATTACTAGTGATATGCTAGGGGAAAAAAGCTGAATGCACGATAATACATAGCAGGGTGTAGTGGACATTTCTCTGTTGGGCACGGGAGAGTAATATAGTAAACTTTTGGCGTTGCCAAAAGGTAGTTTAGTGAAGATTCCGGTTTTGGGGACCGGGGACGAAGGCTTAAGATCCTTCTCTTTTGATTACTTTAGGAAGATTATAAGTCTTCAGTCTTTGGTTTACAAGACCAATGCTTTAATGGGTTAAGCTACTAGAGTATTTTTGGTTTAGTATTTTGTTTTCAATTAGTCCTATGAGGGGTATAAGTATCAGGAGGATTATAAAGTATAGGATAGAGGCTGTTTGACCAATGATGATGAATGGATTTTCGACTGGTTGCCCCCCGATTCATGTAAGTACTAGTAGATCAGCTGTTAGGCATCAGAATAGGGTTTGGGTCAATGGTCGGAATGAAGCTGTACGTTGTTTTGATGTGTGTAAGGTTGGCATTATAAATAATACAAGGATAGAGGCTAGAAGGGCAAGTACACCTCCTAGTTTGTTTGGGATGGATCGGAGGATTGCGTAGGCGAAGAGGAAGTATCATTCTGGTTTGATGTGGGGGGGAGTGGATAGGGGGTTGGCTGGTGTGAAGTTGTCTGGGTCGGTTAGAAGATTTGGGGAGAATAATGCGAGGATTAAAAGAAGGGTGAGCATTAAGATGAGACCTAACAGGTCTTTGTATGAGAAGTAGGGGTGAAAGGGGATTTTGTCGGCGTTTGAGTTTAATCCTGTGGGATTGTTTGATCCGGTTTCGTGGAGGAAGAGTAAATGTACGGCTGCTAAGCCGGCAATGGCGAAGGGGAGTAGGAAGTGAAAGGTGAAGAATCGGGTTAGGGTGGCATTGTCTACTGAGAATCCTCCTCAAATTCATTGTACAAGGGTGTTGCCAATGTAAGGGGTGGCTGAGAGTAGGTTGGTGATGACAGTGGCGCCCCAGAATGATATTTGGCCTCATGGTAGGACGTAGCCTACGAATGCAGTGGCTATGGTTAGGAATAATAGGATGATTCCTGTGTTTCAGGTTTCTTTGTATAAGTATGAGCCATAGTAAAGCCCTCGACCAATGTGGAGGTAGATGCATATGAAGAAGATGGAGGCCCCGTTGGCATGTATATTGCGGATAAGTCAGCCGTATTGTACGTCTCGAGTAATATGGGCTACTGATGAGAATGCTAGTGAGATGTCTGGTGAGTAGTGTATTGTTAGGAAGATTCCGGTCATGATTTGTAGGATTAGGCAGGTGCCTAGTAGTGATCCAAAGTTTCATAAAGCAGAGATATTAGAAGGGCTCGGGAGGTCGATGAATGAGTTGTTGATAATTTTTACTATTGGGTGAGTTTTTCGTAGGTTTGTGGTCATTAAGTTTTTGTAGTTGAATACAACGATGGTTTTTCAAATCATAGGTCTTGGTTAAAATCCAGGCAAGAATTATGATGTATTTTATGTTTTTATTTGGGTTTTGTTTTATTTTTTGAATGGTGGGTGTTTCTTGTAACCCATCTCCTTATTATGGGGTCGTTAGTTTAATTTTTGGTGCGCTTTCTGGTTGCGGGGTGTTGGTTGGTATGGGAGGGTCTTTTGTTTCTTTAGTTTTGTTTCTAATTTATTTAGGGGGGATGTTAGTTATTTTTGCGTACGCATCTGCGTTGATAGCGGAGCCTTTTCCTATAGGGTGATTAAGTTTGGAAGGGGTATTTTATGGATTATATTATCTCTTTATTGTTGTAGTTTTTGTAAAAATGAGTTGTGATTTGTGGAGTATTGAAGGGATTGGTGTTAATACTGTGGATGCTGGTGGGTTATGTGTTGTTCGTTTAGATTTTAGTGGAGTTTCATGGCTTTATTGTCTTGGTAGCGGATTGCTTTTGGTTGCTGGTTGGGGGTTGTTATTGACGTTGTTTGTTGTGTTAGAGTTGGTTCGTGGGTTATCCCGGGGAGTGCTTCGTGCGATTAGGTTATGATAAATAGTAGTATGATTGATAGGATAAATGAAGTTATATAGATTTTGATGAGGCCTTTTTGTGATGAGGTTAATGTAATTGGGACGATTTGTGATTTGGTTAGGCCCTTTGGGCCAATGTTTTCATATCAGGATAAGTCGATTAGGTGGGTGGCAGTGTTTTGGCTGAATTTTAGGTTAATAGTTGGGAATAAACGATGGACTAGAGTGTTAAAGTGGGCTAGTGAGTTGGAAAAGTTGTGGATGTTAGAGGGTTTTGTGGATATTTTGTTGGTTATTGAAATTAATTCTAGGGCTAATAGTAGGCCCAAGGTTGTTATTGTTAGTGCTGCAATTTTTATGTACATTGGTATTGTTGTGGGTGGAGTTTTTAGGGGTATGGTGTTTAGTGAGATAATAAGCCCGGCGATGATGCTGCCTATGGCGAGGCGGGTGATTGGGTTAATGACTGTGGGGTTGTTTTCATTTAGTAATATAATGGAAGGATATCGAGGTTGCCCTGTTTGTACGAATATGGTAATTCGTAGGCTATAGATTGTAGTGAATGAGGTTGCAATTAATGTAAGGAGTAGGGCTCAGGCGTTTAGGTATGATGTGTTTATAACTTCAATAATAATGTCTTTGGAGTAAAATCCAGTTATGAATGGTATGCCTGTAAGTGCTATGTTGCCAATGGTGAGGCATGAGGAGGTGATTGGTAGGGGTTTGTGCAGTCCTCCTATTTTTCGAATGTCTTGTTCGTCATTGAGGTTGTGGATAATAGATTTGGAGCATAAGAATAGCATGGCTTTGAAGAAGGCAGGTATGGAAATGTGTAGGAAGGCTAGTTGTGGTTGGTTTAGACCAATAGTTCATATTATAAGGCCCAGTTGGCTTGATGTGGAGAAGGCAATGATTTTTTTAATGTCATTTTGGGTGAGAGCGCAGAATGCTGTAAATAAGGTAGTGGTAGCTCCTAGGCCTAGACAGATTGAGAGGGCTAAATTACTGGTAGTCAGGATAGGGTGGACTCGGATGAGGAGGAAGATGCCAGCGACGACTATTGTACTGGAGTGTAGTAATGCTGAGACTGGGGTTGGGCCTTCTATAGCTGCTGGTAGTCAGGGGTGAAGGCCGAATTGGGCTGATTTTCCTATTGCAGCTAAGATAAGGCCGAGGAGTGGGAGCGGTGGAATTGAGTTGGTGTTGGCAAAGATTTGTTGGAGTTCTCATGTATTTATATTTACAGCTAATCAGGATATGCTAAGGATTAGTCCGATATCTCCTGTGCGATTGTAAAGGATAGCTTGTAGGGCTGATAAGTTTGCTTCTGTTCGTCCTCGTCATCAGCCGATTAGTAGGAATGATATGATTCCTACTCCTTCCCAGCCAATGAAGAGTTGGAGTATGTTGTTGGCTGTTACTAGAATTATTATGACTACTAGGAAGGTTAGTAGGTATTTGAAGAATTTTGTGATGTAGGGATCCGTAGATATATATCAATGGGCAAATTCTAGGATAGATCATGTGACGTATAGGGCGATGGGTACGAATATAATAGAGTATTGGTCGAATTTAAAGCTTATGTTAATATTGAATGTAAATATGTTGGATCAGTGTAAATCAGTGATGATTGATTCGATGTTTAGGTGGATGAAGATGATTAGTGGAATTAGGGCAGTGAAGAATGCTGTTTTTACAGTTGTCTTTGTTTTTATAAGTAATCATTCTTTGATTGGGTACATGGGTATTACTAGGGGTAGTGTTAGTATGAGTAGTGTTAGAAGGAGGGTGGAGTTTATTATTAGTGAAGTCATTACTTTTACTTGGAGTTGCACCAAGGGTTAATGGCTTCTAAAACCAGTGGATTGCTTCTATCCTTTAAAAGTGAGGGAGCTGAGGTAGTTAATCTCAGATATAGGAGTTAGCAGTTCTTATTGTATGATACCTCTCTCGGTTTATAAGGAGATTTAAACTCCTATTTTTAGAGTCACAGTCTAATGTTTGTTTTGAAACTATATTAACGATGCAAGGCACTTAGGCGCCTTGGATTAGTTCTGGTTCTACTATTAGCAATGCTATTGGCAGTATGTGGAGTATTATGAGCAGGTGTTCTCGTGTATGGGTTGGGGGGATTGTTTTTGTGTGTGAGGGGGTTTCTCCTCATTGTGTAGTAATTAGTATGTATAGGGTATAGGTGGCGGTTAGTAAGGTTCCCAGTCCTGTTATTAGGATTGTGATATTTGATCAATTGAATAGTGAGACAATAATGGTTAGTTCTCCTATTAGGTTGATAGTTGGGGGGAGGGCTATGTTGGTTAGACTAGCTGAGAATCATCACAGTCCTATTAAGGGTAGTAGTAGTTGTATGTTTCGGGCTAAAAGTAGTGTTCGGCTGTTAGTTCGTTCATAGTTTGTGTTGGCTAGGCAGAAAAGTATTGATGATGTTAAGCCGTGGGCAATTATAAGTGTGATAGCCCCGGTGCATGCTCATTCAGTTTGTGTTAGTGTTGCAGCGATGACTAAGCCTATATGGCCCACGGATGAATAGGCAATTAATGATTTTAGGTCTGTTTGGCGTAGGCAGATAAAACCGGTCATGATCACTCCTCATAACGCTAATATTATGAATGGGTAAGAGAGCATTTTTAATGGGGAGGCTAGTGTTATTGTTATACGGATAATGCCATATCCTCCTAGTTTGAGTAGTACTGCTGCTAGGATTATTGATCCCGCGATTGGGGCCTCTACGTGTGCTTTAGGTAGTCACAGGTGTAATCCATATAGGGGTATTTTAATTATGAAGGCAGTAAGTAGTGCGAGTCATCATATTGTGTGGGTTCATGGGCTTATTGAGTTAGGGTAGGTGGATAGTTGTAGTGTACAAATAGATAGGGTGCCGCTGTAGGTTTGCGTGGCTAAGAGGGCTACTAGTAGTGGCAGAGACCCGATAAGAGTGTAAAATAGGAAATAGGTTCCGGCGTTTAGTCGTTCTATTTGGCCACCTCAACGTGTAATAATTACTAGTGTGGGGAGTAATGTAGATTCGAATGCGATGAAGAATATAATTAGTTCTGTTGTTGAAAAAGCTAGGATTAGTGAGATTTGTAGTAAAATGGTGATGAAGATAAAGGCTCGTTTTCGTGGGGTGGGTTCTATGGTTAGATTGTTTTGGCCGGCTATAATTATTATTGGGGTAAGTCAGCATGATAGGATGAGGAAGGGGGCGGAGATTTGGTCTACTCCAAGGTAGGAGTTGGAGAAAATTGTTAGCCCTGCGGAAGGTTTGAATCATTGTAGGCTTAAGAGGGCGATTCAGAAGCTATGGGTTAATGCAGTTGGTCAAAGTTGTTTTGATTTACATAATATGATTGTTGGTAGTAATAAAATTATTGGAATTATTATTTTTAGCATTGTAGTAGGTTAAGGTTTTGTAGGTGACTTGAGCCGTGAGTCCGTGAGGATGCAACTAGTAATGATAAGCCCATGCCAGCTTCGCAAGCTGAGAAGGTTAATACTAGTATGGGGGCAAGTATGAATGATGTGGCTTCTAGTTGAATAGACCATATTGATAGGGCTATAAATAGGGACAGCATTATTCCTTCAAGACAGAGTAGGGTGGGAATTAGATGGGCCTGGTGTAGTAAAAACCCCAAGGTACTAACGATAAAGGCGCATAAGGGGGTAAGATGTATGGGTGTGATCATTCGATAGCCGTGAAGTTTAATCACGATTAACTAAGTCGAAATTAGTTGTCTTGTGTTAGACTAGTTATCCATTCTGCTCATTCTAGTCCTCCTTGAATTCATTCATAAAGGAGGCCTAAGGTGAGTAGTGATATAATAATGAAGGCTCAGGTAAAGGTGTAGGTTGGATATGGGAGTTGAATAGCTCATGGTAGAGGTAGTAGTAATGCGATTTCTAAATCGAATAGTAGGAATAAAATTGCTACTAAGAAAGAATCGAATTGAGAATGGTGGACGGGTGGTTTTTAGTGGGTCGAAGCCGCACTCATATGGGGATAATTTTTCGTTATCTGGTTTTGTTAGTGTGAATAAGTAGTTTAGTAGTGTTAAAATTGCAGGTAGGGTTAGATAAATAATTGAGATTGAAATTATTAGATTCATTACTTTTCTTTAGGGTTGAACTAAAACTTAGTGATTGGAAGTCACTTGTACTATTATACTAGAAAAGTATGAGCCTCATCAATAGATTGATACGTATAAGAAGAGTCATACAACGTCTACAAAATGTCAATATCAAGCGGCTGCTTCAAACCCGAAGTGATGGGCGGAGGTGAAATGATGTTTAATTTGTCGTAGTAGGCATACAATTAAGAATGTGGATCCAATGATTACGTGTAGTCCGTGGAAGCCTGTTGCAACAAAGAATGTAGAACCGTATACGCCGTCAGCGATTGTAAACGGTGCTTCATAGTATTCTATGGCTTGTAATGCTGTAAAATATAGGCCTAATAAAATTGTGAGGCTCAGGGCCTGAATGGTCTGGCTTCGGTTGGCTTCTATTAAGCTGTGATGGGCTCAGGTGATTGTTACACCTGAGGCTAATAAGACTGCTGTGTTTAGTAGTGGAACTTCAAATGGGTTTAGTGGTGTGATTCCTGTTGGGGGTCAACATCCTCCCAGGTCTGGTGTAGGGGCCAGGCTTGAATGGTAGAAAGCTCAGAAGAATCCAATGAAGAAGAATACTTCTGATGTAATGAATAGGATTATACCATATCGTAGTCCTTTTTGTACCGGAGGGGTGTGATGTCCTTGGAAGGTTCCTTCTCGTACAATATCACGTCATCATTGGAATATGGTGAGTAATATGACTGATAGGCCCAGGGTTATTAATAATATTGAATTATAGTGAAATCATATGGCGAGGCCGGAAGTTATGAGTAATGCTGCTGCTGCGCCTGTTAATGGTCATGGGCTTGGGTCTACTATGTGGTAGGCATGTGTTTGGTGGGCCATTAGATATTTTCTTGTAGGTAGAGACATAGAAGCAAGACAAATACATAAGCTTGAATTATGGCCACTGCTAGTTCAAGGATCGTCAGTAAGAGGAGGATAATTCCAGTTAGAATAGACAAGGTCATTATTGTTGGTAATAGGGCTAGTATTGCAGTAGAAATGAGTTGAATTAATAAATGTCCGGCTGTTAGATTAGCTGTGAGTCGTACTCCTAGGGCTAAAGGTCGGATAAAGAGGCTGATTGTTTCAATAATAATGAGGATTGGGATGAGTGGAGTTGGAGTTCCTTCTGGTAATAAATGTCCTAGTGATGTTGTTAGTTGATTTCGAAGACCTGTAAGTACTGTGGCGAGTCATATTGGGATGGCTAATCCTATGTTTATTGAGAGTTGGGTGGTGGGGGTAAATGTGTATGGCAGTAGTCCTAATAGATTGGTTATTAAAAGTATGGCTATTAGTGATGTTAGGATAATAGCTCATTTGTGTCCTGTTTTGTTAATGGGCAGTATTAGTTGTTTTGTGAATAAATTGATTGTTCATGCTTGTAGAGTTGATAAACGGTTGGCTAATCATCGGTTGTTTGGGGTTGGGAAGATGATTGATGGTATAAGTAGGGCTAAAATGATTAATGGTATTCCTAGGATTTGTGGGCTTATGAATTGATCAAAGAATGTTAAGTTCATGGTCAGGCTCACGGGTTAGTGTTGGCTGTTTTATTGTCTTTGTTGGCAGGGTTGTTTGTGGATAAATAAGATGAAATTTTTGGTTGGAGGATTATGGTGTACGCTAATCATGTGGAGGAGAGAATTAAGAATCATGGGTCGAGGTTCAGTTGTGGCATATCACTAAGGAGGGCGGAGAGTTCTCTTTTTCTAGCTTAAAAGGCTAGCGCTATCCTATTTAGCTTCTATAGTGGTTAGGCGGAGAGTATTAGTGAAGATCAGTTTTCGAAATGTTTTAGGGGTACAGATTCTACTACAATTGGCATGAAGCTATGATTAGCTCCGCAGATTTCTGAGCATTGTCCATAAAATACTCCTGGGCGTGCTATAATGAAGGTGGACTGGTTTAATCGTCCTGGAACTGCATCTGCTTTTACGCCTAATGATGGAAGTGCTCATGAGTGTAGGACGTCTTCGGCTGAGATTAATATTCGGATCGGGGATTCTATAGGTATTACCACGCGATGGTCTACTTCTAGAAGTCGGAAATGTCCGTTTGGAAGGTTTTGGGTAGGAATTATATAGGAGTCGAACTCAAGATTTTTGTAATCAGTGTATTCATATGTTCAATATCATTGATGTCCTATGGCTTTAATAGTTAGATGCGGGTTGTTGATTTCGTCTATTAGGTAAAGGACTCGTAGGGATGGCAGTGCGATGGTGATTAGGACGATAGCTGGCAAAACAGTTCAAATTATTTCTACTTCTTGAGCATTTATAGTGTTGGTGTAGGTTAATTTAGTTGTTATTATTAAGGTGATGATATAGAGTACTAAGGTACTAATTAAGAATACAATTATTAAGGTGTGATCATGAAAGTGGTGGAGCTCTTCTATGATAGGTGATATTGCGTCTTGAAATCCTAATTGAAATGGATGTGCCATTAAGTCGTAAAGGGTTTGAACCTATAATTTAACCTTGACAAGGTTAAGTAATGTGTTTTACTAACGTCTTGTAAGAAGGAAGCATAAAGGTTATGTAATTGGCTTGAAACTAGTTGAAGGGGGTTCGATTCCCTCCTTTCTTGGGTTTGCACATGGGCTGGCTCTTCGTAGGTGTGGTATGGGGGTGGGCAGCCATGTAGTCATTCTACATTGGTAGTTGTGAGTTCGACTGTTATTACTTTTCGTTTTGCGGAGAATGCTTCTCAAATAATGAATATTATTATAATTACTGCTATTAGGGAGATTAGAGATCCGATTGATGAGATGGAATTTCATAGGGTGTATGCATCTGGGTAGTCAGAGTAACGTCGTGGTATTCCGGCCAAGCCTAAAAAATGTTGCGGGAAAAAGGTGATGTTAACGCCTGCAAATATTACTCCGAAGTGGATTTTCGCTCAAGTTTGGTGTAATGAATATCCAGTGAAGAGTGGGAATCAATGGGTGAATCCTGCTATAATAGCAAATACAGCTCCTATAGAGAGAACATAATGGAAGTGTGCGACAACATAGTAGGTATCATGTAATACAATATCTAAGGATGAATTAGCTAGCACAATGCCTGTAAGACCTCCGATAGTAAATAGAAAGATGAAGCCAAGTGCCCATAATATAGCAGCGTCTCATTTAATTATTCCCCCGTGTAGAGTGGCTAGTCAGCTAAATACTTTTACTCCTGTTGGAATAGCAATAATTATTGTTGCGGATGTAAAATAAGCTCGGGTATCTACATCTATTCCGACAGTAAATATGTGATGGGCCCATACAATAAAACCTAGGAACCCAATAGATATTATTGCTCAAACTATGCCCATATATCCAAATGGTTCTTTTTTACCGGCGTAATAGGTAACAATATGTGAGATCATGCCAAACCCCGGCAGGATTAGAATATATACTTCAGGATGGCCAAAGAATCAAAATAGGTGTTGGTATAAAATTGGGTCTCCTCCTCCCGAAGGGTCGAAGAAGGTTGTATTTAGATTTCGGTCTGTAAGTAGTATAGTGATACCTGCGGCGAGTACTGGCAGTGAAAGTAGTAATAGGACAGCTGTGATAAGTACTGACCACACAAATAAAGGTGTCTGGTATTGTGATATAGCTGGTGATTTTATATTAATTGCTGTGGTGATAAAGTTGATGGCCCCTAAAATTGATGACACACCAGCCAAGTGGAGGGAAAAGATAGTTAGATCTACAGAGGCGCCAGCATGGGCCAGGTTTCCAGCTAATGGGGGATATACAGTTCAGCCTGTGCCTGCTCCTGCTTCAATTCCCGAGGAGGCTAGAAGTAAAAGCAGGGATGGTGGTAGAAGTCAAAAGCTTATATTATTTATACGCGGGAATGCCATGTCTGGCGCTCCAATTATTAAAGGTACAAGTCAGTTTCCAAAGCCGCCGATTATGACAGGTATAACCATGAAGAAAATTATGACAAAGGCATGGGCTGTAACGATGACATTATAGATTTGGTCGTCCCCTAGGAGGGCTCCAGGTTGGCTCAATTCTGCACGGATTAATAAACTTAATGCTGTGCCTACTATACCTGCTCAGGCCCCGAAAATCAAATATAGGGTGCCAATGTCTTTGTGGTTTGTAGAAAAAAATCAACGGGTTAAAAACACAGGTAAGATGGCTGAGTGTTTAAGTGTTAGGCTGTAGACCTTTTTATAGAGGTTCAATTCCTCTTCTTATCAAACTCCGTGGTGAAATTCATATCAGATTGCAAATTTGAAGATACACCTTTATCGGTGTCGGGGTTTTCCCGCTTTTTATAGAGCGGGAAAAATAGGCAAAAGCCCGCTGGATTGGGTGTTTAGCTGTTAATTAAATTATTATGGGATCGAGGCCCATTTGTCTAGTAAGGCCTTAGCTTAATTAAAGTGTTTGAGTTGCATTCATTAGATATAAGATAGAGTCTTATAGGTCTTAGCAGAAACTAAGAGGTTTTATCTCTTGTTTGGGGCTTTGAAGGCCCCTGGTTTAAGTACGGGTCAGATCCTAAGTTTCTATACAATGGCTAATAAGGTAGGTACGGTTGGAAGTAGGGCGACGGATAGTATGATTAGTGGGGTGAGGTAGTATGTTTGGTTGGGTTTGTGGCGTCATTGTTGTGAGGAGCTGGTGGAGTTTGGAGATAATGTAATGGTTGCTTGGTATGAGGTTCGTAGGTAGAAGAATAGGCTTAGTATGGATATAATGATTATTGTAGTGGCGGTGAAGCATATGTGTTGTTTAGATAGTTCTTGAATGATTAATCATTTGGGTATAAATCCTGTTAGTGGTGGTAGACCTGCTAATGATATAAGGATGAGTATTATTGTGGCGTTTAGCATTGGTAGTTTTGTTCATGATGTTATTATTACGGATACTTTGTTTGTCTCTAGGAGTTCGATTATTAGGAATATTGTAGAGGTTACAATGGCATATGTGTAGAATGTTAACATTATAAGTTTTGGAGATAGGGTAAGAATTGTAACTATTCATCCTAGGTGGGCAATGGAGGAGAATGCTATGATTTTTCGTAGTTGGGTTTGATTTAGTCCACCTCATCCTCCAATAATGATAGATGTCAGTCCTAGCGTTACTATTAAGAGTGTGTTTATGGATTGGGCTGTTATTAGCAGTAATGATAGTGGTGCTAGTTTTTGTCAGGTGGTTAAGATTATGGCTGTTATTGTAGCGGTTCCTTGTAGTACTTCTGGTAGTCAAAAGTGGAAGGGGGCCAGTCCTAGTTTAATGGCTAGGGCTGCGGTGAGGATTACACATGAAGGTGTGTGTGATATTTGAGTAATGTCTCATTGACCTGTTTGTCATGCATTGGTAATGCTAGAAGCTAGGATTAATGTTGAGGCAGCTGCTTGTGTAAGGAAATATTTAGTAGCTGCTTCGATTGCCCGGGGGTGATGTTGTTTGGCGATTAATGGGGTGATAGCTAGGGTACTAATTTCTAGGCCCATTCATGCTAAGATTCAATGGTCACTGGAAATGGTGAGTAGTGGTCCTATGATTAGGCTAGTAATAATGATTGTGCTTGCATGTGGATTCATTAGTACAGGAAGGATTTTAACCAACATTTTTGGGGTATGGGCCCAAGAGCTTAATTAGCTGACTTTACTAGGATGTAGTATAATGGAAGTATGGGGAGTTTTGATCTCTCTGGTGTAGGTTCAAATCCTATTTTTCTAAGGAGACGAGGGGATTTTAACCTCTATTATTCACCCTATCAAGGTGGTCCTTTAATTCAGGCACGTGTCCTACGGTATTGGTGGGAGTCCTGATAAGGTGATTGGTATTGATATGTGTCAAAAGCATAGTGCTAAGGTGATTGGGAGGAAGTTTTTTCATAGGAGATGTATGAGTTGGTCATATCGGAATCGTGGGTAGGAGGTTCGAATTCATAGGAATCCTGCTGATAAGAGTATTGCTTTTGAGATCAGTGATAGGGTGAATAATTCTGGGGTATTGTTGATGTGGGCGGGATTTAGAAATAGAATGGTAGTTAGAGTGTTTATTATTAGGATGTTTGCGTACTCTGCTAGGAAGAATAGGGCAAAGGGACCAGCAGCATATTCGACGTTAAATCCCGATACGAGTTCAGATTCACCTTCGGTTAAATCAAAGGGTGCTCGGTTAGTTTCAGCTAGTGTGGAAATATATCATATTGTCATTAGTGGTCAGGAGGAGAATATTAAGTATATAGGTTCTTGTACTATTGTAAATGTTTGTATGTTGAAGCCCCCTGAGAAGAGGATTATGGAAAGTAGAATGATTCCCAGGGTTACTTCATATGAGATAGTTTGAGCTACTGCCCGTAGGGCCCCTATTAGGGCATATTTTGAGTTTGAAGCTCATCCAGATCATAAAATTGAATAGGCCATGAAACTGGAGATGGCAATTATAAATAAAAGGCCTAAGTTAAGGTCAGTTAGTGGGAAGGGTATAGGGAGGGGGAGTCAAATTAATAGGGCTAGTGTTAGAGCTATAATTGGTGAAATAGTGAATAATGTGATTGATGAATTTAGCGGGTAGATTGGTTCTTTGATAAATAATTTTACTCCGTCTGCCACTGGTTGTAGTAACCCTTGTGGGCCTACGATGTTAGGGCCTTTTCGAAGTTGCATATAGCCTAGTACTTTGCGTTCAATTAGGGTGAAAAAAGCTACGGCGATGAGGATGGGGATTATGTATATTAGAGGTGATATTAGGTTGGTTAGTAGTGCTTTCATAATTGGGAAGGGGAATTGAACCCCTGAATAAAGGGTTTAGGTCTTTTGCATTTACACCTGGCTCTGCCATCCCAATTAGGCCCTTTTTTAGGGCTGTGGTTTATTTGTCTTATTATTAGTTGAGTTGTTTTCACTAATGTAAGGTAAGGCTTGTTTTTAGTATAGGCCTTGTCTTTTCGGTCCTTTCGTACTAGAAGAGACTGAAGTTTATAGATAGAAACCGACCTGGATTGCTCCGGTCTGAACTCAGATCACGTAGGACTATTAATCGTTGAACAAACGAACCCTTGATAGCGGCTGCACCATCAGGATGTCCTGATCCAACATCGAGGTCGTAAACTCCATCGTCGATAGGGACTCTAGGATGGGATTGCGCTGTTATCCCTGGGGTAGCTTGGTTCGTTGATCAATTGTATTGGATCGTTTTGCCGGAAGCACTTTGGGTGGTGATCTAGGTTTGAGAGAAAATTCTTTTTTCGGAGGTTTTATTTTACTCCGAGGTCGCCCCAACCGAAAATATGAATCAGAATCTAGTTTGATGTGGGCCCGTAGGTGGGTATTGGTGATAGTTGATTTGTATTTGAAGTTCCACAGGGTCTTCTCGTCTTATAGTGTTATTCCTGCTTTTGCACAGGAAGATCAATTTCACTGATTATTTGTAAGAGACAGGTAGAACCTCGTTTGGCCATTCATTCTAGTCTTTATTTAAAAGACAAGTGATTACGCTACCTTTGCACGGTTAGGATACCGCGGCCGTTGAACAATGTCACTGGGCAGGCATTACCCCTAATACTTGTGTGGCTAGGGGCTATGTTTTTGGTAAACAGTCGGGTTCGTTTATTTGCCTAGTTCCTTTTACAAATTTTAATCTTTCTTGTGTGCGCTCCTGTGTTGGGTTAACAGTTAGGTCTATAGGGTGGTTTAAAAGTGTTGTTGTTTTATAGTGGTGGCTGTTAATAGTCAGTAGTTTGTCTGTTTTGACTTAAGCTAGCGCGTTAGAGAAGTTTTATCTTCTTGTTACTCATTTTAGCATTAGTTCCTCTATTTAAGTAGAGTGGCTCAATGTTGTTGGGGGAAAAATTTTTATGTTAGTATTTAAAAAAGAGGGCTTTGACGCTTTCTTTGGTGATGGCTGCTTTAAGGCCTACGGTTGTTGTGCTTTGGTGTTTTGTCCTCCGTTGTTAGGTTGTGTCCTTTTTCAATTGGGCTGTACCCCAATTGAATAAATCTTAAACTTTTCTTTTTACTTTAGGATGTTTTTAGAAGGTTTAAGGTTGAACTTAAATTCTTTTATTGAGCAACCAGCTATCACCAAGTTCGTTAGGCTTTTCACCTCTACTTATAGGTCTTTCCACTCTTTTGCCACAGAGACGGATTTAGCCTTGGTGCGGCTGCCTTTAAGTAGCTCACTTGGTTTCGGGGATTCAGACTTTAGGGCTCTTTGCTTGAATATGCTGGCTAAATCATGATGCAAAAGGTATAAGGATTAATCTTTGCTTTTTATGGCTTAGTGAATATTTCATTGTTTTTCGTATTTCCCTTGCGGTACTGTCTCTATTGCTCCAATAATCTTTTCTATCGCCTATACTAAGATGGTGAAAATGTTTTGGTTGGTTTTGATGGGATGGTTTTGTTTATTGAGTTTTTTGTTTTGGTTGGGCTAGGTTGTTGCTCAAAATAGTCCTGTTTTAATGTACATCTTTCAGGTGTAAGCTGAATGCTTTTGATTAAGCTATATTTTGAATGTTCCAAGTACACCTTCCGGTGTACTTACCTTGTTACGACTTGCCTCATCTGTTTGTTATTGTGGGTTTATTTATGTTAGCTGGGTTATTTGAGGAGGGTGACGGGCGGTGTGTGCGCACCTCAGGACCGACTTAAATTGGGCGTTCATAATCCCGGTTTACTGCTAAATCCTACTTGTGGGACTTATTTCATAGTTCCTTTCCGTAAATTTATTTCTAATATAGAAAATGTAGCCCATTTCTTCCCATCTCAATAAGCTACACCTTGACCTGACTTGTTAACTGTTTTTAGTTATTTTGCTTACTTTTATAACCCTCAGGGGGTAAGCTGGTGACGGTGGTATATAGGCGGGATTGGCAAGAGATGGTGAGGTGGATCGTGGATTATCGATTGTAGAACAGGCTCCTCTAGGGGGGTTTGAGGTACCGCCAAGTCCTTAGAGTTTTAAGCGTTTTGCTCGTAGTTCTCTGGCGGATATTTTTGTGTCTTAAATATCTAGGTTTAGGGCCAAGCATAGTGGGGTATCTAATCCCAGTTTGTGTCTTAGCGATCGTGGGTTCAAATGGTTCTGTTTTGTATTAAGGTTATTTTCATAGTGGGGTAATGTGTACTTTTACGTATGACAGTTGAGTGGAAGGTTTACCTTAATTTTTTAGATTAGTAATTTTAGTCACATTTTACGCCGGTTTTCTGTTAATTTGAGTTTCTTGTATAACCGCGGTGGCTGGCACAAGATTGACCAACTCTGTTTGCTGTAACTAAGTCAAGCTTATGCTTATTGCTTAATTTTTATCACTGCTGAGATACCCTTGGGGGTGTGGCAAAGCTAGGTGTTTTGGGCTGTCATGGTGTGCCTGATACCTGCTCCTTTTGTCTGATGGGACTATTAGGGCGTTTTCACTGGTGTGCTGATACTTGCATGTGTAAATTTGGCAAAAAATAACAGTAAGTTATAGGACCAAATCTAAGTGTGTTCTCTGGCAGACTGCTACAAGTAGTCCGCCGAATCGCTCTTCTGTCTGATGGGACTATTAGGGCGTTTTCACTGGTGTGCTGATACTTGCATGTGTAAATTTGGCAAAAAATAACAGTAAGGCTAGGACCAAATCTTTGTGTTTTTGGGGTATGTTGGTTACCCATCTTGGCAACTTCAGTGCCATGCTTTGTGATAAGCTACAATAAC